CCTGAACCGATCGTACCTGGGATCGCAAATCCCAAGTTTGTTTATGAAGAGCGGATCTAATTGTATTAGTGTCTATAATGGATTTCTTCTGTGTAATACTAATTGATAGGGCCTCATTGGTAAGTGCTACAAGATCTCGTGCATTGGAACCCATGGTTATGGACCCGAATCCATTAGTATGGAACATTTTCTTTTCCAAGTAAAATCCCCTAGTATAGGAAAGAGTGAAAAAGTGCTTTCGTTGTTGTGGAATAAGAAGCCTTCGTATCTTAATGCATGTATTTGATTTATTCGGAGCTATTAGAGCAGGATCCACTTTTTGGGGAATATGAGTCGAAGCAATAACAAGAATATTTCGAGTGGAGCATCTTTCACAATCCCTGGAGAGATGGTTCACTAATAGACCGAGGGATAAGTAATTCGACTCATTCACATACAGATCATGAATGTTTGGAATCCATATTATGCAAGGAGACATCGCTTTTGCTAATTCGAATGGAAGGGTAATATCAAATCGGTCTATTTTCGGCGTGATATACATAGTTAGCGCATTCGTCATAGTTAGCAGCTCCGTATCAAGGTCATCATCGATATCGTCACTATCATCAATATCGTCACTATCATCAATATCGTCACTATCATCAATATCGATATCATCAATAAGATAACCTTTAGGCTTGTCATCCAGGAACTTGTTCGGAAATACCGTAATGAAAGGAACATAGGAGTTTGTCGCTAGGTATTTGACCAAATAGGATCGTCCAGTTCCTATAGAACCTATCACTAAAATACCCCTAGAGGGGGATAGGGCTAAGCGGAGCGAAAAGGGTTTTCCAGGAGATGGGAAATGAAAACTATTAGCCCCACACGAGGTTTGTGAATAAGTGATTGTCTGAGAATGAGCAAGGAATATCCGTCTTTCTGCTATACAGGATCTATTGAACTCATAATTCATTAGATTCTTTTTATGAATGTCAACTAAGTATCGTAAGTAAACTGATCCCGGTTGTTCAATCATTTGATAACCAGAATCATTCTTTGATAAATGATCACTATGAGTCAGACTCAATAGAATTTGATCAATCCTTTTTTCTGTCGTTAAGGTGGAGAACTGAACCAAGAATTCTCTTTCTTCATCATCAATCGAATCACTGTTCGCAACCCAGGATTCTATTTTATCATCAATCCAATCACCGTTCACGTTTTTTCTTTTTCGTATCAATGAATAGATCTCTTTACTTGTACGACTTAGATGTCCCGTATTTCTCGAAAAAGTGATTCGATTGATGGGATTTGGTATGATACTTATGAGATCCATAATATCGACGAGATTGATATTCCAATATTTCTTCTTAGAACGTATTGATTTGACCCCATAAGCGGGACCACCACCCAATAGCATGTTGCCGCCAGAAGCAGAACCCCGTATTTCTTCTAGAGAATCTCCGAATTGTTTCAGAGCAACTAGAAAGAGGTTCTTTAACCAGAAAGAATTCCGTTCAGATGTAGGATACCCATCCAGAAGTTTTCGCAACTCAATCATGTATGATGGAATCATCAAAGATTTGATCTTTTCGAACTCTGTCTGTAACTCACTAGAGGCTCGGGAAACAAAGAGAAGATGTGTACGAACTAGATATCCAGCAACAAGAAGAAAGAAAAGGATTGAATAGAGTAACTCCCGAGCATTTGGTGATCTCAGATGTGCCCATATCAATGGAACGGGTGACTCATTATGTCGACGAATCGTTTCTTCAGACAGAAGAAGATCATGTAAACACTTACTCGAAATCTCACTTATCAGATTCCATTGTGGAAGAATCGCCCACAATTTTTTCTGAGGAATTGGCCATGATATATCTGATCCACGCATAATATCATGAAAAATGGATACCCATTTTTGACTGATACTTAGTATCGGCAATAGGTCTGAAAAAGTATCTAAAAGGGTGAGATTTAGATATTTGCACCCTGCCGAAGTAAGGAACCATGGCATATATGTTTGGAACAGATTCAATTTGGAGAGATTTGAAAAAGTACTATCTCGTTGAAAGGTTCTATACATCTGCCGTTTCTCAACGCATTTCTTTAGACAAAGACTCCTTTTTTTTCTCTTTTCGGATGGTAAATATTTCTCAGAATATGGAGTGTGAATCAACCCCATGTTTGAATTGAAATTGAAATACTGATGCAAGTTCTTCCCTTCTGAATCAGATGGATTCATATCTGAAAGAGGTTGACAATAAGTTCTTTCAAAATGAACAATTTGTCCCTCTGTTAGAGGTGTTCCAGAAATGTCTGCGATCGAGTAAAGAGCTCTACGAACGAATGGAGCGGGTCGAATTGGAAAATGGAAAGATTTGTACAAGTTATATGTTTCGTCACCACTTTGTGGAAAATCATTAGGTATGAATATGTTAGATACCTGTGACTCGATTGGTGAAATAGTATCTCTCTCCCCAAAAACATGTTTTTTTTTACCTTTACCGACGCACAAAGAAAATATTTTCTTGCGAATGAACAAGATATTGAGGAATTGTCCATACGTAAGATCATACTTATTGATACGGGCCTTTTCCACATAAAAAGGGAATCTTTTGTTACAATAGAACCAGAAGTGATGTGGATTATTCAAGAATCGAAGTCGATTTGCTTTATAAAAAGAAGATATCAATGAACTTCTATGAAATGGTTTCGCAGGATTCAGCCAATTGTCTCGATCGTGGGATATCATTGAGAAATAGGAATCCGCGTTATCAAAGGATTTCCTGCGATTATTTCGGGTATGGAATGATTCAATCATCCACTTTGGTATCTTATTGAACAAAAATGGTGATATTCTTCCTCCATTGATCAAGAATTTCGATTTTTGGGAAGTATCATGATCATCCAATAAGAAGGATTTCCATTTATTCAAATGAACAATTTGAACACCTATTGATTCTAACAACTGATTGCAGAGTTGATCATTCGGACCTTTCAATTCATAAATGTGGATCTCGGACCTATGACTGGGGATATTCCCGATACTCACAAAGAAAAAAGGAAGTGACTTAGACAAAAAGAGAAGCGACTTGGACAAAAAGAAACGAAGTGACTTAGAAAAATATTGTTTGTCGATAACCTCGGACCAATCAATCGAATTTTGATTAATACGTAATCGATCGAACACTACTTGAAAAAGGCTCTTCTGCTCAGCAACGAAATGTTCCAAATGTTCCTGTAAATTCTTGCTCCCCTTGGACCATTTGTATCTATATGCATCAGGATACCGATTCGTGGATCTCTCGGTTCGAGAAATAAGAGGATCGAACCATTTCTTCTGACTCTTTTTCAAATTCGATAAATGTTGGTTGATCGTATATTTCATTATAGTTCTATGATTCAGAGTATCATTTCCTATTTGATCCCTTTGAATTCCATATTCGAAGTTGCGATCGGATCTCTTAAAGAATTGATTCGATACATTTCTTATGTACCCATGGGTGCTATATTGGATTTGAATCAGATTTTGGATAAATCTATATTGATTGACTGCCTTCATTATGTTGTTGCTAGCAAATACCACTCTTTTTTGTTTTGGATCTTCCAAAGCATTCCCGCAGGAGATCTGGACCCATTTTTTTCTGATCCTTTGATAAAAAGATTCATTCTCTTCATAAAAAATAGGAGGTAGAACCAATAAAGATTTCTTTTTCGATTCATCCCTGGAGTTGAATACCTCATTCAAGAATTTTTTTTGATCCAATCTGTAGGAATCAATAGAAAAGGCCGATCCCTTATGATACACCAGATCCGGCTCGGTTATTGATAGAGTTAATAGATCTGCCATTTCTTGAAATTTCTCTTCGGATTCAAAATCGTGGTGCAACGTGTATCCTCCCCTGTTCCGGTCATGGAATAGATGAAATAAATAAAAAAATGAATTTTGGTTTAAGAATGAAATCTTATTGGAACTGTCCATATCCGGTTCATCCTTCGGAACCATATCACATCCCGGATCTGATAAAATAGGATGAATTGAGACGGTATTTTGTAAATACGTAATTATCCGGAATATATCAACCATTTCTTTATTTTCCGATCTCCTGGAAGGGACAAAAGAAAAATCTTGTTGTTTCTTCAACAATTTCTGATCTCTAGTGGACCCCTCAGTAGGATTCGAACCCAGATGAAGTTCTGACCACCTGTCAGAGAAAAAAGAACGAATTGATCTTGTAGGATTCCCAAGAAATTCTTCGATTTCTTCCGGAAGCCGATGAATAATCATCGGCTTCTCACGTTCCGTGAATAGTCGGGACATTGAGGAATCCCCAGAAAGGCGTTTCGGGAATCGGTCTAATTCTATCTCTGTTCGTTCCGTTTGAAAAAAGGAAGGATCCCAAAGAATCGATCTTTCTTTTAGTTGTTGAATCTCGCTTTGATTGATCAATGTGTGATATTCCGAATCCTCATGACTAATGGAATCTAAATGATCTCTGGATTGATCAGAAGATCCTTTCAATTGGCTAGAATCCGTTACTTGAACGAAAATAGATCTTGTCGAATCATATTGCATATTTGACGATACATTCCGTACCTTGCTAAAAAACCGATCCTTGTTTACCAACCGCACACTGTCTAACCAAATCCAATTCTCTCTCGATACGTTCCTCAAAAAATCCAATTCGTGCGGATTCTTACCCCAACTAACGAAGAGATCTTGGCGGAATTGCCACATATGAAATTGAGCACAATTTTGCAAAGAAATACCCCACTTGTTTCTCGAGAGGAGATGGGAAACACGCTCAATATCATTTGATTGAATAGTTGACCCAGCTCCTTGTTGTTTGAAGAAACCCTCCACTTCAATAGGTCTTTTTTCACGAAAAGCAGACATGAGATAACAAATCCAGTGTTTCACTAAGATTTCGAATAGCTGTCCCGAATTCAAGTTAATTATGTTTCGCTTCTTCCTCGGAGAAAGACGATCAAACAATTCCCAATCATGGTCCTTGCGG